ATATTCTAATTTTTAGAATTCTAAAAAGTAATTAGAATTCGAAAAATAAAAAGATTAATAATATATATTTATTATTAAAATATATATTAATATTATATCTTAGTTATATTTTTTATATTCTATTTATTCTATTCTATGTTATATTTATTCTATTAGTATATTCTATTTAGTATATTAGTATATTATATATAGTAGTATATTATATTAGTATAATATCACATTATAATATCACTCTATTTTAATTTTCTATTTTAGTTTCTATTTTAGTATATTTTACATTTTAATTATTTAATTATATATAATTTTTATATAGATATCGATTTAATTTAATAGATAGATTTAATAGATTTAATATAGATTTAGATTTAGTTTAGAGTTCTACATAGAATCTAATAATTAGATAATTAGAGTGAAAATCCTTTTATGCATTTATATATTATCATTATATAAATGATATGTTCTAAGTCTAGATAATTAGAATGAAACTTTTTTTTTTTAGACTAAATAATTCGAATTATCTTCGAATTCGAAATAGAAATGAATGGAATAGAAATGAATGGAATAATTTAGTTCTAGCCATTAAATAATTAGTTTTAGCTATTATGCTATAAAATAAATAATTAATAATGAATAAATTCAATTTGACTTTTCATTTTTTTAGTTATCTTATTATGGTTATATAGGATAGTCTAATGTCTAATAAAAGGATAAGAATAAAAATGAAATTAAAGAAATAAAAATGAAATTAAAGAAAAAAGAAAAGATGCAACCCATAGAAATGAAATCCAGATCATAATGAGAGACTCCTTTCTTTTGTTTTCATTCATAAAGGCGGAAGCTAAGACGAAAAAAAAAAGAATCGACCGTTCGAGTATTCCACCAAATTGCCTGCGAAAACTGAGAGTAAGAGGGGCATATATATGTTATGGAATATCCATCTATATTGAATTGCGAATACAGAAATGATAAAATATTTTCTGATTGGACCAAATAAATATGGGTCTCCGATAGAGACGAAAGAAGATAAACAAACAAGAAATAAAATAGGTAAAGACCCTTCGATATAAGAATCAGTATCTATATCTACTAAATTCAACGGTTTCACATAAAAAGAAAGAAAATAAATAAATGAAAGAAAGGGGGAAGGAAGGAGAAAGGGGAAGGAAGGGCATCCTAATGAGATCCTAATCTCAAGACACAAAGGGGATATGGCGAAATTGGTAGACGCTACGGACTTAATTGGATTGAGCCTTGGTATGGAAACCTACTAAGTGATAACTTTCAAATTCAGAGAAACCCTGGAATGAAAAATGGGCAATCCTGAGCCAAATCCTATTATTTTACGAAAATAAACAAAGGTTCAGCAAGCGAGAATAATAAAAAAAGGATAGGTGCAGAGACTCAATGGAAGCTATTCTAACAAATGGGGTTGACTGTTGGTAAAGGAATCCTTATATCGAAACTCCAGAAAGGATGCAAGATATACCTATATAAAATAAATAGGTATACTAATGAAAAACTATTTCAAAAAAAACGACCCGAACCCGTATTTTTTTTTTTATTTATATGCAAAATCAATTTATATGAAAAATAAAAAGAATTGTTGTGAATCGATTCTAAGTTGAAGAAAGAATCGAATAGAATATTCATTAATCAAATCATTCACTCCATAGTCTGATAAATCTTTTGAAAAACTGATTAATCGGACGAGAATAAAGATAGAGTCCCGTTCTACATGTCAATATCAATACCGACAACAATGAAATTTATAGTAAGAGGAAAATCCGTCGACTTTAAAAATCGTGAGGGTTCAAGTCCCTCTATCCCCAACCAACCCCAAAAAGCCCGTTTGCTATCTATTTATTTTATCCTACCCTTTTTGTTAGTGGTTCAAAGTTCCTTATGTTTCTCATTCATCCTACTCTTTTCCATTTTACAACCGTATCCTAGCAGAATTTTGTTCTCTTATCACAAGCCTTGTGATATATTGTGATATATATATGATATACGGACAAATCAACACTCTTGAGCAAGGAATACCTATTTGAATGATTCATAATCCATATGATTACTCATATGGAAATTTTCAAAGTCTTCCTTTTGAGGATCCAAGAAATTCCCGTTCGAGACTTTAAATTTAATACTTTTTCGTTTTTTTGTTTTCATTTTTAATTGACATAGACCCAAGTCATCTAGTATTATGAGGATAATGCGTCGGTAATGGTCGGGATAGCTCAGTTGGTAGAGCAGAGGACTGAAAATCCTCGTGTCACCAGTTCAAATCTGGTTCCTGGCATATGATTAATTTGTATGAGTATCTACTCTACAAATTAATTGATATGGATCAACATAATACATACTTATCTAGCTAGGTATCTAGAAGTAAACCCTCTCTTTTTTTTTTTTATTTGTATTTCTTTTATATTTTTTAGATGAGCAAAGAGTCTATTATTATTATAATGTAGTAAAAATTTGATTATCTTTCCTTTTCTTTTTTATT